ATTTTTAAAAAGAAATTTAATTTATAATTTGGGAATACTAAAGAAATTTATCTAAGTTGTAAATTATTATTTATAGTTTTTAAATATTTTTTTTTAAAACTAATAATAAAATATTAATAGGGGTAATATTTTTAAAAAATTATGGGGAGGTGATACTAATAATAAATATTTAAAAAGAAATTATTATATTTCAGAAAATTTTTGTTCTATAATAATAGAGTTTACATATTTTATATACTTTTTAATTTTAGTAGCAACTATTTTAAATTATTTATGATAAAAATTTTTTAAGTTATTAGTTTTTTTAAAAAAAAATTAAATTTTAAAAGTTTTATTTTGGCTTATAATTTTATTATTAGTTTAATTTATATGTAAATTTTTGTGGGAATTTTTATTTATTTTAATAATAATTATTTTTTTTATGAATCGCAGTAATTAATATTATTAATTAAAGAAATTTAGAGGTAGTAATATTAAGAAAGTATTGGCTAAATTTGTGCCAGCAGCCGCGGTTATACGAATAATGCAAATAAATTTGTTTGGTTGAAGTTAAATTGATTTTAATAAAATAAAAGTAGATTTATTAGGTGAAATTTTAAATTTATTATAATTTTTTATAAAATAATTGAAACTTGTAAATTTTATTAATAAACTAGGATTAGATACCCTATTATTTAAAATGTAAATATAAAAACTAAGGTAGTAGTAGTTAGGATCTTGAAACTTAAAAAATTTGGCGGTATTTTAGTCTATTCAGAGGAACCTGTTTTATAATCGATAATCCACGATGGACCTTACTTAAATTTGTATTTAGTTTATATACCGTCGTTATTAGAATATTTTATTAGAAAGTTAATTTTCAAGATTTTTGAAAAGAAAGTATATCAGATCAAGGTGTAGCTTATATTTAAGTAAAAATGGGTTACAATAAAGTTATTTAAATGGATATAAATTTGAAAAGTTTATTGAAGGTGGATTTGATAGTAAAATTATAGAGATTAATAATTTGATTTTAGCTCTAAAATATGCACACATCGCCCGTCACTCTTGCTATTAAGGTAAGATAAGTCGTAACACAGTAGATGTACTGGAAAGTGTATCTAGAATGCAATTTAAAGCTTATTAAGTAAAGCATTTCATTTACATTGAAAAGGTTTTTGTGCAAATCAATATAAATTGATTATATTTTATTTATTAATTTTTTTTTATTTGGAAATAAATTATTAAAAATAATTATTATATGGTTTGTTTTAGTATTTATAAAGAAAAAATAATTTTAATAATAGTTAAATAGTATTGTGAGAGAAAGTTGAAATAATTTGAAAAATTAGTATTAATAAAGAAAATTTAATTTATTGTACCTTGTGTATCAGGGTTTATTAAATAAAAATTATAATTTATAATTTTCTCGATTTTAAAAGAGTTAATATATTATGAAAGTTAATGTAGTAAAATTATTTTTAATAATATATTAGAAATGAAATGTTATTCGATTTTAAAGGTATCTAGTTCTTTAAGAAATAAATTAAATTTAGAAATTTTGTATTATTTAATTAAATCTATTAATTAAGTGATTATTTAATTTTAATATTTTATGGGATAAGCTGTAAAATAAATTATTAAAAATTATTAAATTGATTAGTAAATATAAGCTTGGAAATAGCTATTATTAATGAAATTGTTATAATTTATTTTTGTAACAGTAATATTTATTAAATTTTAATTATTTATTAAAGTATTTATTTTAATGTTAATAATGAAAAAATAATGATAAAATTAGTATATATATAAATGTAAAAATTTAAATAAATGATAAGTTTATATAAAGAATTCGGCAAAAATAATGTTCGCCTGTTTAACAAAAACATGTCTTTTTGAATTATTTTAAAAGTCTAACCTGCCCACTGAATATTTTAAATGGCCGCAGTATATTAACTGTGCAAAGGTAGCATAATCATTAGTCTTTTAATTGAAGGCTGGTATGAATGGTTGGACGAAGCATTAACTGTTTCATAAGAATTTATATTAGAATTTTATTTTTTAGTTAAAAAGCTAAAATTAAATTAAAAGACGAGAAGACCCTATAAATCTTTATATTTAAATTATTAAAATTTTGTAGGTTGTTTTTATTATAATAATTAATTATATTTTATTGGGGTGATATTAAAATTTAATAAACTTTTAATTTATTAAATCATTAATTTATGAGTAATTGATCCGTTATTAACGATTAAAAAAATAAGTTACTTTAGGGATAACAGCGTAATTTTTTTGGAGAGTTCATATCGATAAAAAAGATTGCGACCTCGATGTTGGATTAAGATATAATTTTAGGTGTAGTCGCTTAAATTTTAAGTCTGTTCGACTTTTAAAATCTTACATGATCTGAGTTCAAACCGGCGTAAGCCAGGTTGGTTTCTATCTTTAATTAATTAAAATATTTCAGTACGAAAGGACCTAATATTTGATAAATTATTATTTTTTTATTGAATATAAATAATATAGCTATTTTGGCAGATTAGTGCAATAAATTTAGAATTTATTTATGTAATTTTTATTACAAATAGTACTTGTTTTTTATAGAAAATTTGTTATTTATTATTGGGGGGTTATTATTAATTATTTTTGTATTAGTAAGAGTTGCATTTTTAACTTTATTAGAGCGTAAAGTTTTAGGATATATTCAAATTCGTAAAGGTCCTAATAAGGTTGGGATTGTTGGAATTCCTCAGCCTTTTTGTGATGCAATCAAATTATTTACAAAGGAACAAACTTATCCTTTATTATCTAATTATATTTCTTACTATTTTTCTCCAGTGTTTTCTTTGTTTCTTTCTTTATTAGTTTGAATATGTATGCCATTGTTTGTAAAGCTTTTTTCTTTTAATTTGGGTTTGTTATTTTTTTTATGTTGTACAAGTTTGGGTGTTTATACAATTATAATTGCTGGGTGATCTTCTAACTCAAATTATGCTTTATTAGGAGGATTACGTGCTGTAGCTCAAACTATTTCTTATGAGGTAAGATTAGCTTTAGTTTTATTAAGTTTTATTTTTTTAATTGGGGGTTATAATATATTAATATTTTATAAGTATCAAATATTTATTTGATTTTTGTTTATTATATTTCCTGTAGCTTTAGTGTGGTTTAGAATTTCTTTAGCAGAAACTAATCGTACTCCTTTTGATTTTGCTGAGGGGGAATCTGAATTAGTTTCTGGGTTTAATGTAGAATACAGAAGAGGGGGGTTTGCTTTAATTTTTTTAGCAGAATATGCAAGAATTTTATTTATAAGTATATTATTTTGTGTAATGTTTATGGGGAGAGATATTTTTTCTTTTTTATTTTATATTAAATTAATTTTTATTTCTTTTATATTTATTTGAGTTCGTGGTACTTTACCACGATTTCGTTATGATAAATTAATATATTTAGCTTGAAAGAGATTTTTACCTTTTTCATTAAATTTTTTAATATTTTTTTTAGGATTTAAAATTTTTATAATTTATTTAATTTAAATAATTAATATTAGTAAAGCTAATAGAAAATTTAATTTCTATCTTATGTTTTCAAAACATATGCTTATTTCAAGCTCATTAACTAATTTAATAAATTATCTCATCATTTAATAATAAGGGGGTTAAATAAATAATAGGAAAAATAAATAACTGTCAAAATTTGTCCAATTAGAACGTAGGGTTCTTCAACAGGTCGAGCTCCAATTCATGTTAATAAAATTACTGTAATTGTTATTAATCAAAATAAGATTTGATTTAAAGGGTAAAATTGAATTCCTTGGAATTTACTAAGGTGGTAGAATGGTAAAATTGCTAAAATGGCGATTGATAGTACAAGGGCAATTACACCTCCTAATTTGTTCGGGATTGAGCGTAGAATTGCGTATGCAAATAAAAAATATCATTCAGGTTGAATATGAATAGGAGTTACTAATGGATTTGCTGGGATAAAATTATCTGGGTCTCCTAATAAATAGGGATTAATTAATACTAATAAAATTAAAATTATTGATATTACAATAAAGCCAACAATATCCTTAAAGGTAAAATAAGGGTGGAATGGAATTTTATCAATATTAGAATTTAATCCTATAGGATTATTAGAACCTGTTTCGTGTAGAAATAAAATATGAATTATTGTTATAGCGAGTACAATGAAAGGTAGAATAAAATGGAAGGTGAAAAATCGTGTTAAAGTTGCGTTGTCAACTGCAAATCCTCCTCATACTCATTGAACAAGATCAATTCCTAAATAAGGAATTGCGGATAATAAGTTAGTAATTACTGTTGCTCCTCAAAAAGATATTTGCCCTCATGGTAAGACGTAACCTATAAAGGCAGTTCCTATAATTAGAAATAGAATTAACACTCCTACTAATCATGTAGGTGTAAATAAATAAGATCTATAATAAATTCCTCGCCCTACGTGTAAATAAATGCAAATAAAGAAAAATGATGCACCATTAGCATGTATAGTTCGTAATAATCACCCATAGTTTACGTCTCGGCAAATATGGTTTACTCTGTTAAAGGCTAAATTAATGTCTGCAGTATAGTGTATAGCTAAAAATAGTCCTGTTAAAATTTGAATTATTAAACATAAAAATAATAATGAACCAAAATTTCATCAAGCTGAAATGTTTCTAGGTGCTGGCAAATCTACTAAGGCTCTGTTAGCAATTTTGAAAATAGGATGTTTAATTCGCAATGGTTTATTCATTAGTTAAATATAGGTCGTAGGGGTCCCTTAAATAATTTAGTAATTTTTACTACAATAATTAAAGTAATTAATAAATAATTTATTAGTATAATAGTTAATAAATTAGTTGGGTAGTTATACAATTTATTGAGAGATAGGGAATTTTCTATAATATATGAATTTATATTAAATATTGATTGTGTTTCGATACTATTATATTGTAGGAGAATATTTTTGTCTATAAAAATTAAAATAGTGATTCTCAGTATAAAAAATATTAAAGTTGTAATTAGCAGTTTTATTGAAAATGAAAATATTTCATTTGATGCTAAAGATGTAACATAAATAAATAGGACAAGCATTCCCCCTAAAAAAACTAAGAATAAAATATATGAGAATCAAAATGTTTTAGTAATTAGTCCGGTAGTTAAACAGATTAAAGTTGTTTGAATTAATAAGGTAAGTCCTATTGCTAGTGGGTGTTTTATACTTATGAAAATGAAATTAAAAATAAATAATAATGTTAATAGAGTTCATTGTATAATATCAAGAGGTAGTTTAAAAAAAATATTAATTTTGGGGATTAATGATAAAGAATTTCTTTTCTCTTGAAGTTTTAAAAGATTATTTCTTATTTTTGATTTACAAGACCAATGTTTTTGTTAAACTATTAAAACTAATGTTAATAATTTTAAATGGGTTTTTACCTAGTATTTTATTTATTATGGGGGTGTTTATTTTTACTTCTAATCGTAAACATTTATTATCTATGTTATTAAGATTGGAGTATATTGTTTTGAGATTATTTTTATTATTATATATTTATTTGAGTTTATTTAATTTCGAGGGGTTTTTTAGAATAATATTTTTAACTTTTAGTGTATGTGAGGGGGCTTTAGGTCTTTCAATTTTAGTAAGTATAATTCGTACTCATGGTAATGATTATTTTCAAAGATTTAATATTTTACAATGTTAAAGATTATTATTTTTATTTTATTTTTATTTCCTTTATGTTTATTAAATAATAGTTATTGAATGGTACAAAATTTTTTATTTTTATTGAGTTTTGTTTTAATTTTAATAAATATATATAGAAATTATTATATGTCAATTTCTTATTTTTGAGGTTGTGATATAATTTCTTACGGGTTGATTTTGTTAAGATTATGGATCGTTGCTTTAATATTAATAGCGAGAGAATCTATTTTAAAATATAATAATTATATTAATTTATTTTTACTAAATAATTTATTTTTATTAATTTTATTAGTATTGACTTTTAGAAGAATAAGTTTGTTTATATTTTATTTATTTTTTGAGAGAAGTTTAATTCCTACATTATTTTTAATTTTAGGGTGGGGCTATCAACCTGAGCGGTTGCAAGCTGGAGTATATTTGTTATTTTATACATTATTAGTATCTTTGCCTATGTTAATTGGTATTTTTTATGTATACAAGGTAATTGGTACTATAAACTTTTATTTATTAAATAATTATTTATTTAATTTTGAAATTTTATATTTTTCATTAGTTATAGCTTTTTTAGTAAAAATACCTATATTTTTAGTTCATTTATGACTTCCTAAAGCTCATGTAGAAGCTCCTGTTTCTGGATCAATGATTTTAGCTGGAATTATATTAAAATTAGGGGGGTATGGGCTATTGCGTGTGTTTTCATTTTTGCAATTTATTGGTTTAAAATTTAATTATATTTGAATTAGAATTAGATTAGTGGGTGGTGTATTAATTAGTTTAATTTGTTTGCGGCAAACTGATTTAAAGGCATTAATTGCTTATTCTTCAGTAGCACATATAGGGATTGTTTTAGCGGGATTAATAACATTAACTTATTCTGGGATTTGCGGTTCTTATACTTTAATAATTGCACATGGATTATGTTCTTCGGGTTTATTTTGTTTGGCAAATATTTCTTATGAGCGGTTAGGGAGACGAAGTTTGTTAATTAATAGGGGGTTATTAAATTTTATACCTTCAATGGCCTTATGGTGATTTTTATTAAGTTCAGCAAATATAGCAGCTCCTCCAACATTAAATTTATTAGGTGAAATTTCTTTAATTAATAGAATTGTTAGATGATCTTGGGTTAGAATATTAATATTATCAATATTATCGTTTTTTAGAGCTGCCTATACTTTATATTTATATGCTTATAGACAACATGGAAAAACTTTTTTAGGGGCTTATTCTTTTAGAGGGGGGGTTGTCCGTGAATTTTTACTTTTATTTTTACATTGATTTCCTTTAAATTTATTGATTTTAAAGGGTGATATTTGTATATTATGGTTATATTTAAATAGTTTAATGAAAATATTGATTTGTGGTGTCAATGATAAGGTCTAATCTTTTTAAATCGTGAGGAATTTATCAATTTGTATAATTAGTTTTGTGTGTTTATTTATTTTTAGATTATTTAATTTTTTAATAGGAATTATTTTTATTAGAAGTGATTTTAGAATTTTTATTGAGTGGGAAGTGGTTTCTTTAAATTCAATAAGAATTGTTATAACATTATTATTTGATTGAATGAGTTTATTTTTTATATCTTTTGTTTTAATAATCTCTTCTTTAGTAATTTTTTATAGAAAAGAGTATATAAGAAGAGACTATAAAATTAATCGGTTTATTATATTAGTATTAATGTTTGTTACTTCAATAATATTATTAATTATTAGTCCAAATCTTATTAGAATTTTATTAGGTTGAGATGGTTTAGGGTTAGTTTCTTATTGTTTAGTAATTTATTTTCAAAATATTAAATCTTATAATGCTGGAATATTAACTGCTTTATCAAATCGAGTTGGGGATGTGGCTTTATTATTAGCAATTGCTTGAATATTAAATTATGGGAGATGGAACTATGTATTTTATTTAGAAGTAATAAAAAGTGATTATGTAATATTATTAATTGGAATATTAGTAATATTAGCAGCTATAACAAAAAGTGCACAAATTCCTTTTTCTTCTTGATTACCTGCGGCTATAGCTGCTCCTACCCCAGTATCTGCTTTAGTTCATTCTTCAACTTTAGTAACAGCGGGAGTTTATTTATTGATTCGATTTAATGTTGTATTAGGTAGATCTTGAATAAGAGGGGTTTTGTTATTAGTGTCTGGTTTAACAATGTTTATAGCTGGATTAGGAGCTAATTATGAATTTGATTTAAAGAAAATTATTGCCTTATCGACTCTTAGACAGTTAGGGTTAATAATAAGAATTTTATCAATAGGGTATTATAAATTAGCTTTTTTTCATTTATTAACACATGCGTTATTTAAGGCTTTGTTATTTATATGTGCGGGGGCCATTATTCATAATATAAATAATTGTCAGGATATTCGTTTAATGGGGGGTTTAAGATTGATTATACCATTAACTTCTTCATGTTTTAATGTAGCTAATTTAGCTTTATGCGGGATACCTTTTTTAGCTGGGTTTTATTCTAAGGATTTAATTTTGGAAATAGTTTCTCTATCATATATTAATATTTTTTCTTTTTTTTTATATTTTTTTTCTACAGGGTTAACAGTTTGTTATTCTTTTCGGTTAACTTATTATACTATAACAGGAAATTCAAATTTTTCTTCATTAAATATATTAAATGATGAGGGTTGGGTTATACTAAAAAGTATAATAGGTTTATTAATTTTAAGAATTTTTGGAGGTAGAATACTAAATTGATTAATTTTTTCTAGACCTATAGTGGTAGTATTACCTTATTATTTAAAATTACTTACATTATTTGTTTGTATTATTGGAGGTTTGTCAGGTTATTTAATTTCTTATTTTTCATTTTTTTTCAATAAAGCTTTAAATAATTATAATAGTTCTTATTTTTTAGGTTCTATGTGATTTATGCCTTATATTTCAACTTACGGGATTATAAATTATCCTTTATTTCTAGGGAAAATAGTTGTGAAATCATTTGATCAGGGGTGATCTGAATATTTTGGAGGGCAACAGATATATTATAATTTAGTAAAAAGTTCCCAATTAAATCAAATACTACAGAATAATAATTTAAGGATTTATTTATTAAGTTTTGTTTTTTGAATTATTATTTTATTTTTATTAATAGTTTATTTTTATTCAAATAGCTTATAATAGAGTATAACATTGAAGATGTTAGGGAGATATCTTTTATCTTTGAGTATAGTGTATTATTTTTAGTAATTTATAAAAATAATCATTTTAATTTTACAATGAAAATGTAATGTTTTTGTTAAACTATATAAATAGAAGTATAAATGGAATTTAACCATTAAAAGATAAAAGTTAGCAGCTTTTTCTTGAACATCATACTTCTTTAATTGGAGTCTAACTTCAATTCTATCATTAACAGTGATAAGCCTCTTTTTGGCTTCAATTAAAAGAATAAGGGTATACTTTACCTAAAATTAGGTCGAAACTAATTGCAATATATCGCTTCATATTCAAGGTAGATTGAAATATCAATACTTTTTGAATGCAAATCAAATGTTATAATTAACTACAACCCTATTTAATTTGATCAGTTAAGTATACCTTGATTTCATTCATGATATAATCCTAAAAGGAGAATTATGATAAAAATAATTGATGTGGTTGTTCAAATAAAAATATTAGAAAATTTAATAATATAAATAATAGGTAAAATTAAAGCAATTTCTACGTCAAAAATTAGAAAAATAATTGTAATTAAAAAAAATCGTAAGGAGAAAGGTAAACGAGAAGAAGATTTAGGATCAAAGCCGCATTCAAAAGGGGAAGATTTTTCTCGATCACTTAATGTTTTTTTTGAGAGGATTGAAGCTAATAATATTACAATTGAGGAAATTAATAGAAGGATTGAGCTAGTTACTAAAATTGATAAGATTATCTATACTATTAATAATAGGCCTCATGATTGGAAGTCAAATATACTTTTTATACTATATAGATAATTAATTATCCTCCTCATCAATAAATTGAAACATAAAGGAATAATCATACAATATCAACAAAGTGTCAGTATCAAGCAGCTGCTTCGAATCCAAAGTGGTGATTTTTTGAAAAGTGATTATTTAGATGACGAGTTAAACAGATTAATAAAAATGTTGTTCCAATTAAAACGTGAAGTCCATGGAATCCAGTAGCTATAAAAAAGGTTGACCCATAAACTGAGTCTGCGATTGTAAAAGGGGCTTCTATATATTCATAAGCTTGTAAAATTGTAAAATAAATTCCTAAAGTAACTGTAAAAAATAGTCTTTGAGTAGTTTGAGAATGGTTTCCTTCTATTAGACTATGATGAGCTCAAGTTACAGTAATTCCTGAAGTTAATAAAATTACAGTATTTAATAGAGGAATTTGGAATGGGTTAAATGGAGTGATCCCTAAAGGAGGTCAAATAGCTCCTAATTCAATTGAGGGGGATAAACTTCTGTGGAAAAAGGCCCAAAAAAAGGATACAAAAAATAATACTTCTGATATAATAAATAAAATTATTCCTCATCGTAGTCCAGTTGTAACAATTTCTGTGTGAAGTCCCTGAAATGTTCTTTCACGAGATACATCTCGCCATCATTGGTAAACAGTTAAAATTGTGATAATATTGCCCAATAAAAATAAAGATAAATTGTATTGGTGGAATCATTTTACTAATCCTGTTACAGTAGTTATTGCTCCAATTGAAGCAGTTAAAGGTCATGGTCTGTAATCTACTAAGTGGAATGGGTGGTTTGAGTGAGTTGACATTAATTTACTTCTCTAGAATAAAGTGTTGAAAGAACTGCAAATACATATGATTGAATTATAGCAACGGCAGATTCTAAAATCAGTAGAGCGATTTGAGTAATAATTAAAATTCTTAATAGGATAGAGGATATTGAAGGACCTGTATTTCCCAATAAAGTAAGGAGCAAATGTCCTGCAATTATATTTGCTGTTAATCGAACGGCTAATGTTCCTGGGCGGATTACATTTCTAATTGTTTCAATGCAAACTATAAAGGGTATTAAAATTGCAGGGGTTCCTTGGGGAACTAAGTGTGCAAATATGTGTTGAGTATTATTAATTCATCCAAATAACATAAAACTTAATCATAAAGGTAAAGCTAAAGTTAAAGTTAGTGTTAAGTGTCTAGTTCTTGTAAAAATATAAGGGAATAACCCTATAAAATTATTAAATAAAATTATTGAAAATAATGAGATAAATAAAAAGGTCGAGCCATTTGCTCTCATTGGGCCTAGAAGGGTTTTAAATTCTTTGTGAAGGGTTAATAAAATATTATTTCAGAAGATGTGGTATCGGGAGGGTATTAATCAATAAGTTGAGGGAATTATTAAGATTCCTAAAAAGGTTCTTAGTCAATTTAGTGATAAATTAAAGATACTTGAAGAAGGGTCGAATACAGAAAATAAATTAGTTATCATTTTCAGTTTAATGATTTTATAGATTGTGGTTTAACCATAAATTTAGATTTAGGTATTATTGGAATAAAGGAGTAATAATTTATTATATTAAAAATTACAAAGGTAACAGAAAAGATAATAAATAGGCTTAATCAACCAATTGGTGCTATTTGAGGAATTAAAAAATATCAAAAATTTGATAACTTTAGTTTGACAAACTAATATTATATCATTAACTAATTTTTTCATTAGAAGTAAGCGCTAATTTACTATAAGATGGTTTAAGAGACCAGTACTTGCTTTCAGTCATCCAATGAAGAGTTTATATTATTTGAGATTCATTTAATAAAATAATTTACTGGAATTCTTTCAATTACAATTGGCATAAAACTATGATTAGCCCCGCAAATTTCTGAACATTGTCCATAAAATAATCCAGGGCGATTAATTAAAAAATTAGTTTGGTTTAATCGTCCAGGGGTTCCATCAACTTTTACACCTAATGCAGGAATTGTTCATGAGTGAATTACGTCTGCGGCTGTCACTAAAATTCGAATTTGAGAGTTTATAGGTAAGACAATTCGATTATCTACATCTAGTAATCGGAATCTATCTAATGTTAATTCATTAGAGGGAATTATATAAGAGTCAAATTCAATATTTATAAAATCTGAGTATTCGTATCTTCAATATCATTGATGTCCAATGGTTTTTAAAGTAATTGATGGTTCATTAATTTCATCTAATAAATAAAGTAATCGTAGAGATGGAAATGCAATAAATAGTAAAATAATAGCTGGAAGAATTGTTCAAATAATTTCAATGGTTTGTCCATGTAGTAAGTATCGATTTGTATATCTATTAAATAGTAATATAGTTATTAAGTATCCTACTAGGACAGTAATTATTATTAAAATTAATAAAGTGTGATCATGAAAGAAAATTAACTGTTCTATTAAAGGGGATGAACTATCCTGTAAACCTAAATTTGCCCATGTTGACATTAGATTCTAATAAAAGTAAAATACTTTATATATGGAGCTTAAATCCATTGCACTAATCTGCCATATTAGAAGTTAGTTAATAATGGCAATTCAGAATAGCTATGTTCAGCTGGAGGGGTATTTTGGAGTCATTCAATTGATGAATTTAATTGAATGGGGAATATTACTTGACGTTGAGAAGTTAAACTTTCTCAAATAATAAAAAAGAAAAATAAAATTCCCAGGAATGAAATTGTTGATCCGACAGTTGAGATTACGTTTCAACTTGTATAAGCGTCTGGGTAATCGGAGTAACGTCGAGGTATGCCGGCAAGACCTAAAAAATGTTGAGGAAAAAAGGTTAAATTTACTCCTGTAAATATAATAATAAATTGGCTTTTTAATATTTTTGTATTTAAAGTCAATCCTGTAAATAGAGGGTATCAATGTACGAATCCTGCTATAATTGCGAATACTGCTCCCATAGATAATACGTAGTGAAAATGTGCAACTACGTAGTAAGTATCATGAAGAATAATATCAATTGAAGAATTGGCTAAAACAACACCTGTTAGCCCTCCTACAGTGAATAAAAATACAAATCCTAAAGCTCACAAGATTGCTGGAGAATAATTAAGTTGTGTGCCATATAAAGTAGCTAATCATCTAAAAATTTTGATTCCGGTTGGAACAGCGATAATTATTGTAGCTGAGGTAAAATAAGCCCGAGTATCTACGTCTATTCCTACTGTGAATATATGGTGAGCTCATACAATAAATCCTAGTAAACCAATTGCTAGCATAGCATAAATTATTCCTAGTGATCCAAATGTTTCCTTTTTCCCTGATTCTTGACTAATAATATGAGAAATTATACCGAATCCCGGTAAAATTAAAATATAAACTTCAGGATGTCCAAAAAATCAAAATAAATGTTGGTATAAAATTGGATCTCCTCCTCCTGCAGGATCAAAAAAAGAAGTATTAATATTTCGATCTGTTAATAATATGGTGATAGCTCCAGCAAGTACCGGTAAAGAAAGAAGTAGTAATAAAGCAGTAATTACTACTGATCACACAAATAAAGGTATTCGATCAAAAGTAATACCTGTAGATCGTATATTAATTACTGTGGTAATAAAATTAACGGCCCCTAAAATTGATGAAATTCCTGCTAAATGTAGTGAAAAAATTGCTAAATCAACAGAAGCTCCTCCATGAGCAATATTAGACGATAGAGGGGGGTAAACAGTTCAACCTGTTCCAGCTCCATTTTCTACTATTCTACTTACTAGTAATAAGGTTAAAGCTGGGGGTAAAAGTCAAAAACTTATATTATTTATTCGAGGAAAGGCTATATCTGGGGCTCCAAGTATGATAGGAACTAGTCAATTTCCAAATCCTCCAATTATGATTGGTATTACCATAAAAAAAATTATAATAAAAGCGTGGGCTGTAACAATTACGTTATAGATTTGGTCGTCTCCAATTAATGCTCCAGGATGTCCCAGTTCAGCTCGAATAAGAATACTTAAAGAAGTTCCTACTATTCCGGATCATGCTCCAAAAATGAAGTATAAAGTCCCAATATCTTTATGATTAGTAGAGAATAACCATTGTTGCGATTAAATGGCTGAAATTTAGGCAATAGACTGTAAATCTATTTATGGGAATTATTCTCTTTAATCATAAATATGAGCTTTATAGTCAATAATGACATTAGACTGCAATTCTAAAGGAGTAATAAATTTACTAAGGCTTAAAAGACTTTTCTTATATTTATAGCTTTGAAGGCTATTAGTTTATTTAACTTAAAGCCTTAAAGTAAAAAATATAAAGAAAAGATTAAAAATAACCCTATTGAAGAAATAAAGGAATTTATTATGAATAATTTAAAATAAATAGAATTAAAGTGAGAATTAATTAATCAATTAGTTTCACAATAATTAAGCATAAAAGCTCTGTAAGATAATCGAATATAAAAGTATAGGGTAATTAAAGTTATTAATATGATAAAAGTCAATAAGAATAATTGATCATTAATTGTTAAGGATTGGATAACTAGTCATTTAGGTAAAAATCCTAAAAATGGAGGTAAACCCCCTAATGAGAGCAAATTAAAAAATAAAAAGAATTTTATATTTTTTGAGTGAAAAGTTAGGGTAAATAATTGATTAATGTGAGAAGTTTTAAAGAGATTGAATATAAAAATTACTGTAAAGGTTAAAAATGAGTAAAATATAAAATATGTTATTCATAAGATATTTCTATCATATATAGCAGCTAATATTCATCCTAAATGATTAATTGAAGAATAGGCTATTAACTTTCGTAAAGATGTTTGGTTTAATCCTCTTAATGCACCAATTATTCTTGACGCAATAATTCTGATGATAATTAAAGGTTTAAAAATGACGTAGGAAATTAATATTAAAGGGGCAATTTTTTGTCAAGTTATTAGAATTAATGTATTTAGTCAAGAAAGTCCTTCTATTACATGTGGGAATCAAAAATGGAAAGGGGCGGATCCTCTTTTTAATAGAAGTGATGAGAAAATTATTATTTCTATTAAAAAATTAGAATTATTCTTACTAGAGTTTAATAAAAATAAGATCGTGGCGAATAAAAACACTGATGAAGCTAATGCCTGCGTTAAGAAATACTTTAGTGAGGCTTCTGTTGATATTAGTTTATCATCTCTTATTAGGGGAATAAAAGATAATAAATTAATTTCTAAACCTATTCAAGCTCCTAACCATGAGTTAGCTGAAACAGAAATTAGTGTTCCTATTATTAAAATTCTAAAAAATATAATTTTTGACGAATTATTAAAAATTAAAAAGAAAAGGATTATAACCTTTATAAATGGGGTATGAGCCCAGTAGCTTAATTAGCTTATCTTTTTATTATATTTTAGTGTATGATGCACAAAAGTTTTTGATACTTTTAGAAATAGTTTAATTCTATTAAATATAATGAATGTAATATTATTACATGATTTACCCTATCAAGGTAATCCTTTTTTTCAGGCAATTCACT